TAAAGGAATGTTGTATTGATGAACCTGGCGGATATACCTAATGTCTTTTCTCTTCGTTTATTGCCCTCCTGTCGTCAATTGACAGTTGACAGTATTATTTATATATATATATAATTTGATATGACTTTGATATGATTTAGGGCTCAATATAATTCCCAAATTGGTAAATCATTTTTTTTTGCATCTCCTGCTCTGCTGATTCAGAGGTACCGTCTCTTGGATCCAATGCAAAACTCTTTCTGAATGAGAGAGATAAAGACGAGAAAGACCAATGAAATAAAGTTGAAAGATTTTATAGTTTAATGTTTAATGGTAAAGTTTGATTACCATTAACCCCCAGAAAAGTTAACGAGTTTTTCGGTTTGATTCATATCCTATTTATCTTCTAAAGGTGTCCCTCGGCTGATTTTTATTAAGTTAAGGTGGCCTTAGGCCTTATTCCCTATTGTATTTGTATTGTGTAGTGCTTTTTTATTTCCTAAAGGTGGCCATAGGCCCCTATGGTCCATTGGTGCCCCTATGGTCCAGTGGTTACGACCTCTCTCTTTCACGGAGAAAACGAGGGTTCAAGTCCCTCTAGGGGTATACCAAGACCATAGGAATAGGATTTTATCAAAAGTGAAATGTATTTGTCAAGTCCGCCTGGGAGACGAAAGGAAGTTGATTATGGAACGTCTAATTAGGCGTTGGGTCGATGCCCGAGTGGTTAATGGGGACGGACTGTAAATTCGTTGACAATATGTCTACGCTGGTTCAAATCCAGCTCGGCCCAAAAATTCGCCAATCTACTATCAGATGGTAGAACCCTCTTGTTCTTAAGAAATACCTGATAAGAGAGAATAAAAAAGAATCCAAATTTTCTGTTAGATCTCTTCTTATTTCCCTGGGATTGTAGTTCAATAGGCAAGAGCACCGCCCTGTCAAGGCGGACGTTGCGGGTTCGAGCCCCGTCAGTCCCGACGGATCCAATAAGTACATAAATTCACCTCTCCATTTTATGTGAAATGAAAGAAGGGACAGAGATCATAATTTAATTCCGAAGGGGTTTCCCCTCTTTTTTTTCAGGATTCTGTCGAAGAAAGAACAAACCCTAAACTAAAATAAAATGAAAATAACTAAAAGAGTGAAGTTGATAGAATATTCCATCTTTTCTCCCGCCACTTCTCTTTCTCATACTTCTTTGTCTTCCAAAGAAAATTGGATCATTCAAATTTACAACCTAATTCCTCTCTTTTTACACTTCGCTTGTATTTTTTGTTGGCGTTTTGTAGTTAATGGAAACGGACGAGGATACTTCATTTGATGGTTCTATACGGAAGACCTAAGGTAGGTTATAGAAAAGAAAGAACAGAAAAGAAGGATAAATAAAGGAATTTTTGATTGGTCCGGGAATCCAATCTTGGATTCGGTATGGATAAAAGATCTTCGTATGTTATACTATTCAATTCTCGACGACGAATTAATTTAATAGCTCAGATATTGTTATTCATGATATTGATCCGATTCAAGATCATCGATAGGTAATGCATTCATTGAATTGACAGGTGAAAGATTTATCATCTCTATGGGATTAAATCCCGAGTTATTGTGAAATAAAAAAACGATGAGATTGAGATTATGGAAGTAAATATTCTTGCATTTATTGCTACTGCACTGTTCATTTTAGTTCCTACTGCTTTTCTACTTATCATTTACGTAAAAACAGTCAGTCAAAATAATTAATTACTTGAAATGAAACTGGACTTCTGAGTTCTTATCAATAGTTGAAGAAATCAAATCAAAAGAATTCCTTTTTTTGCGTCTTAAATGAAATCAACGGGCTATAATGAGCGGTATTCTATGAGATCCGAGAGTATGGTAAGAAATTTCTTTCTTACCATACTCTCTATTAGTGTTATATCTCTATTAGTGTTATAGTAGTGTATAAAGTTGTACTTTACTTTCTAGGTATACTATATTAGCTTCTATCTTCAATATATGTAGTGATTAATCCATATATGGAATTAACGTAGGACCCAATTCTCTTTCTTTCTGAAATAATTGTTTTACTGTTATATAATACATTTCTCCACTAGAATCCAATGGAATTTCGAAATGAATAAATTTTTATTTGAAAATTTTTTCAATTCAAATAAAAAATGCGTTGCAGAACGATCTATAAAACAATTGATACCGTTTCATTCCTAAACTAAATTAGTAGTCCTTCTAAAGTCCACTTCTTCCCCATACTACGAGTGAAAGGGAAAATGTAAAGACTACCATTAAAGCAGCCCAAGCGAGACTTACTATATCCATGTCAATTATGTCCCTTATCTTTATGATAGAAATATTCCATTATTGTATTGCTCACTAATAATAGTAGAATCCATGGTCCAGAGTCAAAAAGGGATTCTGGCCGAACACTATTGATGAACCAATCAAATAAATCCATTTCTAAAAAATTCCTATATGATTTCTAATCGGGAAAGACTAAACACAACTAAAATACACAATGACGCTACAAAGGAAGGTTACTAATGGAACATATAGTAATAAAAAAAAGGGCCCATTCTTTGTTGCCCTTCAAAGTACAAATAGATCAATTGCTATCTATTACATACTTTTATTTCCTCTTTGATCTAATCCGTACCCTTTCCTTTCCCGATTGTGTCTCTGAAGCAGTTGGGAGATAGTATATTATACTCTTGACGAGGGGTTTCAAAAAAAATAATAATTTTTTTTCACTTTTTCTATAAAAAAGTAAATTATCCATCCAATCTCAATCTAATAGTGATTGAATGCCTGAACACTCAGAGATTCTCGCGAGTCTATATATGTAGATTACATAAAGGACTTTCCACAACTAGTTAGCCGCCGGCTATGTCAATGAAATTCAAGACCCAATCAGTAGACATTACATTAGCAGTAGAAGGGAATCGGGAAGTCTTGCTTCGACCATTATAATATAATCTTTCTTTGAATTTTAGATTGAAAGATTTCCAATCTTTTACAAAATCCCCAGAACAGATGTTTAGAATCAACCAAGTATCAACAACCGCCTTATTCTGTTATGTTGGGTAAAATTTGGGTGATTTATATCAGCAGATAATAAATTTTGATTCGTTTGTTGATGAGGCGGCACCCGGATTTGAACTGGGGAAAAAGGATTTGCAGTCCCCCGCCTTACCACTCGGCCATGCCGCCAAAACGATACACCATAAAAAACGATACACAATAAAAGAAAATTTTCTGGGTTGGATTACTAAACTTTAGTTTATTGTACTTGCATCCCTTTTTTAATTTCATCCTTTTTTTTCTAAATTTCTCAAAATTATAAAAGAAACCCTTTTCCCCTTTTGTTTGACCACCCCTTCGATTGATTGTATAGTATCTCAAAACATACAATGTCGAAAAACTTCTCCTCACTTTTCTATTGAAAAATCAAATGTATATTTTCATTCAAAAAAGCCAAAATTTATGACAAATGGGAACCATTAACTATTCGTTGACTGAGAATTCCTGAATGATTCTTGGATTTGAATCTCAAATTGGGTTTGCCTAATGACATAAGAAACTACAAAACATACTTAATTGATTCTTAATCCTTTCAATTTCCATTATAACAAAAACGATAAGTATATGTAAACCCCACAATGTAAATTCTTACACAGATACAAAATTGGGTATCTTTTTTAGAGTATGTTTCCTATACCTATAAATATATGGAATTCGTTGGAACAAAAAAAGGCCCGGCTGGGTATTGACCGGGCCAGGCCCAAAAGGCACTTCGAACAAAATAAAAGCAAGAAGGTCTTCTTTATTTATCTTTCTATTTGGATCTTTCGAGCATCTAAATGGAATTGCTAATTATATAATAACGATAAAGAATGTGAAAGAAATACTTTCGTTAATCCTTACTTGATGTGTAATGTAACATAGTAATTATCTTTTTCAATTGGGAGAGATGGCTGAGTGGACGAAAGCGGCGGATTGCTAATCCGTTGTACGAGTTATTCGTACCGAGGGTTCGAATCCCTCTCTTTCCGTTTCCGTTGATGACTTTCTATTTTTTTCTTTCAAATTTCGCAAACCCCTTTTGATTTTTTACTAGTTAAACGTATGGAATATGAATATATAAATATAAAATAAAATCTTAAGAAAATTGTAAATCAAGCAAGAAAAACGAAATTTTTATTTTATTCTTCACGTCCAGGATTACGTCCTGGATCATTGGATAGGAATCCAAAGATGAAGAGAGAAACAAAAAATATTACTACTGTGTAAACGAAAAGTTTGAGAGTAAGCATTACACAACCTCCAAGATCATTTTTTGAAAAAGAAAAACGAGAAAAGATAATAGATCCTCCATTTTTATATCACATATCCTATTTTGACACCAAGAAATGAATTCTAGAAATAGAAAAGAATGTTCAGAAATTCAACTGAAGTTTAAATTTGTAATAAGAGTCTTTGATTATCACAAATCACTTTCATACCCACAATTAGATATTCTAAGGGACCCCAACCTAATAAGGTCTTTCGCCGGAAAAAGGATTTGAATCGGGAAATGGGGCGAGCCGAATTTATTGCGGCTAGCCAAGAATTTCAATGTTTGAATTGAAGGTTCATACTCCCAGACTTATTTGATCTTATCAATTGTTATAATTTTTCTCGAATAAATCATGAATTTTCTAGGATAGTATTCAAGATCTTATCGAAAACTTACAGCAGCTTGCCAAACAAAGGCTAAAAGAAAAAAGAACAGGGGTATGACTGGCATAACATCTACGATTGGATTCAAAAAAGCATAGGCTTCGGGCAATTTGGCGAAGAAAAGACTACTCGGATAAAGGGCAGAATTAAGACAGATCAAACTAAAGATATTAAGCATAACAGACATTTTGTTCGTCGAGATAATTGCATTTTGATTGAGTTATTTATATAAGGAAAAATGAAGAAAGTAAGGTAGACAAAAAACTTCTTCTTTTTCCGCTCAATCAAAAATCCTCCAATTCTCAAAGGAGAATAGAAGAAATCATACTTTCATACAATATCTTAATTGAATTGTATGTAATGATCAATAAATTCAGTTGAATTCTAGATATACATATGTCAAAATCCTAGCACGAATCTATAATATATTCTATAAAGAAGAAAGATTTTCTATAGATAGTTGGGCTGGAATTGACGAACACTTAATACCAATATTATTCTTTATTAGTATTAGTGTCCAATAAAAATATAAATGGGGCGTAGCCAAGTGGTAAGGCAACGGGTTTTGGTCCCGCTATTCGGAGGTTCGAATCCTTCCGTCCCAGAGCATATCCATTGTATCCGAATACATCTTTTTTGTTCAACAAGGTTCTGTTTCAAGGTCTAATATTGGATAGAATATTATTCTTCTTTCTTTTTTGATTTTGAATGATTCTTTTCGGAATCATATCTCAGTTCAGTTTTTTACAAACTGAACTAAATTGAGTTCAAATGACATGCAAATGTAACTTAATCCTTTTATCCAGATAAAGATAAGATGGGGCATAGATCACAGTTGCAGAAAGATTACTTAACCTCAGGTTAAACAAAATATGAAAATACATATAAAACGAGGAAGTGCTTAGTCTATGGGTATGTATTGTTATCCTATTTCAGTGACAATAGTCTTTCTATTTTTGTGAAAAAGAATTTGCATCCCTAAAATATTCAAATTTAAATATTTAACAATGATATTTCTTTTTATTGTTCGATCTATTTAGCTTATTTGCTTTAATTTAAATCATTGACAATTTTATTCGAAAAGAAACAGAGATTCTTATTTCTTATGATAATCAAATGTAGGCTTTACTGTAAAAGTAAAACTTGACTCAAATAATGATGTCGAAGTAGGAAACTTTTTCAATTATCAAGATTTGTAATGATTCCTTATGGGTTGAATCTTTGAGAAGTTGGAAATGGGTCAGTCTATCTTATTGAGTCACTTGAACAGGCAGAGTTAAATAGAATTTATTTATTCGTGTTATTTCTGTTAGTTATGTTATTTCTATATTTAGATTTCTGGATATTTCTGTTAGATATTTTTTTGAGATATAGATTTATAGAAAAAATTTCCGTTCATACAAAAAAAGCCCGGGTCTTGCTAAGATTTCTTCAGAAAAAATATTTATTATCTATGTAGCTAAGAAAAAAGATAAATGACTATGTCTCTGTACCGACTGAACCAATGACTATTCATGATTCCATAATTGAATCAATTCCATACTGGTTCCAAGTTAGAGGAATGTTATGGTAAAACTTCGTTTAAAACGATGTGGTAGAAAGCAACGTGCGACTTGAAGGACACGATCCGGTGTGGATTTTTATTCTTACATCCACCATTTTCTTTTATATAGGAATGAAGGTGCTCTTGGCTCGACGTCGTTTGTTCTATTCTACTAGAACCCTTCTTTTTTTATTGGGTTGTAATGTAAATAGTTCATGATGGAGCTCGAGCAGAAAGTATTGATTAATTTCTCAGGGGCAACGATCTAGGGTTAATGCCAATCAATAAATTGGAACAACTTCGTAAGTATATCTTCGATATAGAAATTGAAAGGATCCGATTCGAGCAAATTTTCAATTCAAAAAAATTGTTGGAACCGCAAAACTTTTTCGATCCACGGTGTATCGCGCACGAATCAACCGTCGGTATGATTCTAGAAAGAAATCACAAAAGGGGTATGTTGCTACCATTTTGAAAGGATTAAGAAGCACCGAAGTAATGTCTAAACCCAATGATTTAAAACAAAGATAAAGGATCCCAGAACAAGGAAACACCGCTTCAATTGTCTCACAGATCCGAATAAAGAATCCAAATAGATTTTCAACGAGACAAAAGGGGGGTTAAAGACCACTCAATAAAAAAATATCTTAATTTTATTTAATATATTTGATAATATATTTGATAATTATTGAACTTGAGTTATGAGTACAAATGATTTTTTAGTTTTCAGGAAGGAAGTTAAATAAAAATGACTATGAGTTAAATTATAGGCTAATTTCTTTTACGGATTCCTTTACTATTTATTATATTATAATTTTATCCATAGACAAAATTTCAAATCATTTTTTCTCGAGCCGTACGAGGAGAAAACTTCCTATACGGTTCTAGGGGGGGGTTCTTTTTCATCTACATCTATCCCGATGAGCCGTCTATCGAATCGTTGCAATTGATGTTCGATCCCGAAGAGAAGGAAGAGATCTTCGGAAAGTGGGTTTTTATGATCCGATCAAGAATCAAACTTATTTAAACGTTCCCGCTATTCTCTATTTCCTTGAAAAAGGCGCTCAGCCTACAGGAACTGTTCAGGATATTTTAAAAAAGGCAGAGGTTTTTAAGGAACTTTGCCCTAATCAAACGAAATTCAATTAAATTAAGGAAATAAAAACTAAGGGTAGGATAGTGATTTCTATATAATTTTGGATATCTTTTCTATACTATGTTTTTTTTATTTCCTTCTTTTTTTGCTCTATTAGTATCTATTTATC